TTGATTGATCACAATTCTGTATATTCCATTTACTATAAAGGTTCCGAGGGAATTCATTAGAGGAATGTTTCCAATAAATATGGTTTGTTGTTGTATATCCCTACCGGTTCTCCAAATTAATCCCGCGGGTACATATAATTCAGAAGAATATGTCAGTGATTCATACACAGCATCTCGTTCTTTTATCAAAGGTTCTACCAATTTAGATGTTTCCACAAATAATTGAAATTCTATTTCTTGATCTGTATCTTCAATTTTTGGAAACTTAGAAAGTTCTTCCATCAAGCCCCGATCAACGAACCCACAGAATCCCTCAAATTGTATCTGACTAAACCCAGGTATTGTAAACATTCCCCCATTTCCATCCCCGAGCATCTTTAGTTTCCCATTTATCGAAAAAATCCCATTCATTGGCTCATTCTTCATCGAAACATACGGGTCGTTTTAGCAATGATGGAATGTATATTCTGTTTACTGAATCACATGAAAATTTATCTAACTCTATATATGATATGATGCAATGTATGAAATACATATGCGCGAAGGAATACAGAGAATTTTCTACTCACTATTCAAATTCGAATTTGCATCAGATACAAATAGAAATGAAGTGACAAAATATTTCGGCAAACAAAATTCTGTTAATTAGACTTATGGAGTGTTGTATGGAATAGAATATCAAACCTAATCTAATTTCTACCTATTATTATGATATTACGATCCAATTGGGTACCAGAAAAGTAAATGTATTCCGGATTTGCCCTGCTCGTTATGAATGAGATAAAGATAGAAAAGACAGAATAATCAGGAAACAGTATAGAGTTTACTTTTCGTTTTTTCTTTTTACTTTTTTCACACTGAACCTTTTTTCTTTTTTTTTTGCGGATTTGTGGATTCCATTGTTCAAAAATGATTCGCAGCGAAGAGAAACATTCTTATCCATTTGTTAGTCTAATTCGTGGAATATGATTGAAGTGGGAAAGGGGGATTGTATTTATTAATAAAAATAAAGCACACGCAGATAGAGCTATCTATCTATCTGTGTATCGCCTATCCCAGTCAGTTCTACTTGGCGCAACGCGGGCCATGGCCATGCTATATCATAATTTCTATTTGATATTCAATAGATTCAAAAAAAAATTGGAGCACGATAATTCCCTGAATTCCCTACGGGTATATATATATATATCTAAGTATAAAATGCCAGATTAGGTATATCCGTGTAACAATTTCAGTTCTGGGGTTTACATATACACAAATATGTTGTTATAATTGAATAATTGAAATTGAAAAAAAAAAAAAGATTGATTAGTGAAAAGAATAGATACTGATTGGTTGTGTATCAATGTGATTTTCTTATGACAGGACAGTAAGGATAAGGAAACGCAATTTTAGATCCAAGAACCTTTCATGAATTAACAGCGAATAGTTAATGGTTCAACTTGCCCCGAATTTTTTATTCTGTGACCGAAAATCCAAAGATTTCTTTCAATAGACAAAAAGCAACAAGTTTTGTTTTTAGGGCTTTGTGTGTTTTGAGATTTGAGATACTATACAATTAATCGAAAGAAATCAACCGACTCCAATCAAAGGCAAAGCAAAGGAGGAGGGATTATTTTAGTTATTTTTCAATTTAGTCTAATATTTTGTATAGTTTTGGCGGCATGGCCGAGTGGTAAGGCGGGGGACTGCAAATCCTTTTTCCCCAGTTCAAATCCGGGTGTCGCCTGATCAACAAAAAACGAAAAATCCCTGATTCTTTCTGCTGATAGAAATTCCCAAATTCGTGCCCAACGGAAGTGGAGAACTATTACTACTTTCTCTTTATTTCCTCCAGTACTAGTGTCTACTGACTGGTTCTTAAGTTAGATTAGAATAGTCGAATGGGGAATAAAATGAGTAGTTGTGGAAAGCGCGAAAGATACTCTGTATACAGTATACAGACTCATGAGAGTCTCTGACTGCTCAGACATTCAATCACTATTTGATTGTTCAATCAATATTGGATTGCATAAACATGAATTATTGGCTTTTCCATTTTATTTTATAGAAATAGAATAAAAAAAAAAAAGTAAAAAAAAACTTCTTTCTTTTCAGTAACTCATCAGTAACTCAAGAAAGAATGTAAATTGTAAATAAAGAATGGAAATGGAATAGTCTGTCTCCCGACTGTTTCTGTGAAACAATCAGGAGCCGGTAAGGATTAGATCAAACGGGAGATATGTGATGGGTGATGGGTGATGATCCATCTTTATTATATATTATTATATATTGTTAGGCCTTGACTTTGCTTATGAGGGGTAACAACAGAAAAAAAGGGGGGGGGTCTTACTATTCCTACATGTTCCATTAATAACATTCACTCGAGAATTCCAAGGTAATAACTGCATATCTTGTATCTTGCTTAATGCTTTCCGATTCTACCAGATATAGGAAGTTTTTATAGGCGGATTTTGGGGGTTGGTTCATCAATAACCTTTGGGCATAATTACTTTTTGACTCTGCACCATTAATTCCACTATGATTAGTAATCAATAATGGAATAAATTCTTCATATTCATAGAGATAGGGGACATAATTCACATGGATATTGTAAGTCTTGCTTGGGCTGCTTTAATGGTAGTTTTTACATTTTCCCTTTCACTCGTAGTATGGGGGCGAAGCGGACTTTAAAGACACTACAAAGCCACTACTAATTGAAATTGAGTAACAAAACTGTATCAATTGTTTCCGTTCTGCAAATCGTAAAAAAAAGTAGATCCATTTCAAAATTCCACTGGAATACAGTAAAGTAATAGAAATGTAATATAGGACTACTAACCTTTGAATTAAACAAACAAATATTTTTATGGTTCCCATGTTCCTATTTGTTTTTTAGAGTCAAAAGGGTACACAGGATATGCAATTTTTTCCAACCTCATTCTTCTTCTTCCTAACCTAAATAGTGTATTTTAATGAACTAGCTGTTACTAGAATTCTATATGGACATTACAATTAAGAGCACCCGAACCCCCTTTTTTCTTTGATTTGTGTCCCTCCTTACTGTTCAGGGATTAAGTTGCTCTATTATTGCGTGGTTACGTATTTTCTAGCGAAGACAACTTATAGTCGTTGTCCAAAGTAGTACGACACATAATGAGATCCTCATAAGATCTTGTGTTGGGCGATTTACATATTATATTGCACACTTACCCTTAATTTTATTTTTAGTTTTAGACCCCTAGAAATCGTCTTTATGCTTTATTGACTCACTTCGGATCATAGTTCAAGCGTTAGAAATAGGCAGGATCCACTACTCTTTTTCCTTTTCCAAATCCGAAGAATTTATCATGGAACTCCTTATCTTACTTAGTTCATCTGACAACGGATCGATCAACTACTCCTTCTGAATGCTAAAAGTAAAAAAAAAGTATCTTTTTTTTTTATTTCTATTTCATTTATTCTTTTTCTATATGTATTTATTGAATTATAGAATATTCAATAGAAATTGAATGCATTTTTTCTTATATATTCTATATGCCTGCCCATACTATGAGCTTCTTCCATTGATTTTATTGACGGATTTCGGCCCAGGATCCATATTGGAAATACTAAGAAACCCAGTAAACCGTAAAACAGTAAAACATAAAAAGAAAAGTTTACATTGGATTATTTTGTACTGATCGTAATCATTACAGTCACTACAAATCAAATGGATGTAACAAAGAATTAGAATTGGAGTGCTGTTTAGATGTACATTATACATATGTCATTTTTATGTGCGGATATGAAATATTGTATGTTAATCCTTATTAACATAAACATATTCAATTTAGTCTATATGTTTCTAAAATAGAGTCCAGCTTTAATACAACAATAAATAGTATGGGAGAGGGGGTCATATATTTCTTTCTACCATACGATACTATCGCATCGCATAGAATGCTGATTCTAGTCCGCTCATTTCATTTAAGACGTGAAATTGAAATCTCTTTCTTAGTTCTTCAATTATGGATAAGAACTAAGAAAGAGATTTCAATTAATCATTTTGACTGACTGTTTTTACGTAAATGATAAGTAAAAAAGCAGTAGGAACTAGAATGAACAGCGCAGTAGCAATAAATGCTAGAATATTTACTTCCATAATCTTATCGTTTTTTGCTTCACAATAACTCGGGATCTAATCCCATAGAGGTGCTAAAAATTTCTCCTGTAATTTCAATGGGATGAATTGCATCCGGATGATATTGAATGGATCAATATTATGAATAACAATATCTAGGCCATCAAACTGATTCATCGTCGAGAATGGAATAGTATAACATAGGAAGATCTTTTATCCATACGGAATACAAAATGGAATTCCTGATCCACTCAAGAATCCCGTTGAATTTCTCATTCTTTTCCATTCTTTCCTTTCTAGAACTTGTGGTTTTCCTTATATAATCAGCCGATTGATGAGGGACCCATCTTCCACTTTTATTGGTCACCAACCCCTAAAAAAAAAGTAGAAGTGAAATGGAAAAAAGAGGGATTGACTTCTAAACTAAGTTTTTTTAGATCTAATTTCCTTGGAAGACAAAGAGGTGTGAGAAAGACGAGTCTCGATCAAAAAGATCTAATATTTCGAAAAATTCACTATTTTGGAGTTTAGTTTGGTCTTTCTTCAAAAGGATTCCCCGCGGATAATTAGATTCCGCTCTCCTCCTCTTCACAGAAAATAGAAAGATGAATTGAAAGATCCATCCAATCCTAGGTCGGGACTGACGGGGCTCGAACCCGCAGCTTCCGCCTTGACAGGGCGGTGCTCTGACCGATTGAACTACAATCCCAGGGAAATGGAAAGGAAATTGGGGTATACAGCATACCTATTCTTATGATTTCATTCATACCTTTTTTATTTCTATTTAGAATTGTCTAGAATTCTCGTGTTATGTTATAACAGAGAAACGAGTTCCATATCCACACATATCGGGACTTTCCTTTAGTACTTTTAGTACTTTAGTGAGAGCGGCATGGATTATGAGTAATCCTATTCTATTGTCTGTCAAATCGTGGCAAATCTATTGCTACTCCATTTTTCAATTCCTATTTAGCTTTATTTGTTCCCACAAATTCTGATCTTTCGGATCTCATATTCAGATCTTTCTGATCTTTTGAATAATATAGAGTCATATCAAGATCTCTAAAATAAAAAATCAATAGAAGGAAAAGAGTAAAGGAATAAAATAAAGAAAGGAGTAAAGAAAAAAAGAATCTGTTATTTTTCATTGAAAAATGGATCTTTTTTCTTTATTCCTCCGTATCAGTCGTTTGTTTCTAGAGGACAAATTGGTTATAGAGTCTCGCGATGGATCGGCGAATTGTTGGGCCGAGCCGGATTTGAACCAGCGTAGACATATTGCCAACGAATTTACAGTCCGTCCCCATTAACCACTCGGGCATCGACCCAGGAAGAATCCTTTTTAGGCTGATTGATAATACATAAACAACTTCCTTTGCTAGTACCCTACCCCCAGGGGAAGTCGAATCCCCGTTGCCTCCTTGAAAGAGAGATGTCCTAAACCACTAGACGATGGGGGCATACCCGCCCGACCGTCATCATACTCTGAGCATAGTATGAAAAGTTTTTTGGAATTGTCAATCTAATGTGAGTCAATATAATTGAAATGTAATGGTGTGACTACTAGATTCGAAGAAGCTTTCTGCCTTTCGCGATTCCATAGAATTTTAGGATTCTGCATTCACGAACCGTTCTATATTTCATATATATTAGTATTATAGTATTATATACTATATCTATCATCATTATTCTATTATGTTATATATTCTAACATTGAATTATAAATTCATATATTTTTATCAAGTAATGAATGTAGAATAATGAAAATGATACAATACAGAAGTAATGTAATAATGAAGTATAAGATCCATTCTAGGATTCTAGGAGTGATTGGTCCGACAGAAAAAAGGTTAAATTACACTCTTCAAGTTTCACTCATTGATTCACGCATTATTAAGATGAGATATGCCTATCCCTATCTCACACCAAGCCAGGGAATTCAGAAACGATAGAAACTTTTTTTTATAAAATAAGAGTTGGATTCTGGGTACGAGTCGAATCTCTTCATCCCACGCTTCGATGAAATATCAAATATCTTAGATCTATGTCTATGTCTAATTGTGTATCAATCAAGTGAATATCGTTCTGACGGGGTTCAATGAAGAAAAACAAAGCAATTGAGGTCGGTCTTGAAACAATTCATTGCAGTGATATTTATTTGATATTTATCATATATATATATATTTATCATGTATTATATACACAGGTATATGCAGTAGATTCGTAGGAGCTAGTGACTCGACTCATTTAGGAATTGAATAAAATGGGCCCTTTTAACTCAGCGGTAGAGTAACGCCATGGTAAGGCGTAAGTCATCGGTTCAAATCCGATAAGGGGCTTTTTTCACAAAACTCCAACTTGAATCTTCATTTTTTAGTGGGTAATAGAGCTATTGGTTTTTCTTTTTTGTAATAAAAAAAGAACCATGTACATAACATAAATTACCATTACATAATAAGTTATTTATGAGCCATATTCTATTATTATAATGAGTTATAAGTTATACTGTTATACTCTAGTAGTATAGTTATCAAGTTGAACATTTGTTCATTATAATATAGGGATAAGACATCCCACGTATTAGGATTGGGATGAGAGGACGACTGCGGCACTACAGGCTCTTACACTCCTACTCATGTTTCATTATTTATTCAATATTTTTGTCCTAAGGACAAAAATATTCTATCTACCGAATCGAAATATTGAATCGCCCAATATTCCTACCTTTCACTTTATCCATTATTCCAATCAAATCCATCAAAAGAAAAGATAAGAACTCAACAAAAGAAAAAAGTAAGTGGACCTGACCCATGGAATTATGACTATGATCCGCTATTCTGATATTCAAATTCGATAGAGATGGAATTGTAAATAGTAGCAATGGACTTTTTTTCTTTCATTTCCTTGGACTACGCAAGAATTTGTCGATATTTCCGATGAAATCTTCTTGTTCCTGGATGCTCCATAGGAATAAATTATTATTCCGTTTCAAGGGTTTATTTTATCCTGAGTCACAACACAAGAGCCGTCCATTTTTGAATATCTTTCTTTGTCTTTGATTCGAGAAAAAGATGAGCTGTTTATATCTATTATAGGATATAGATATATATCAGAATATCAGACGGCGGATTCCTGTACCAAATATTTCCATATCAATGCATCTGATATTTTTGTTTTGTTTCGACCCGTGAAAAAAAAAATATATTATGGAGTTTTTGATTCATCTGAAGGAAAAAGAAATATAACAAAGAAAACAATAACAAAAAACAACAAAAAAAATGAAAGAAAAAAAGAGTAAAAGACTAAAAACAAACAAAAGTAATACCTTATCCTATATTAATAACTTATCCTATATTAATAACTTATCTTATATATGGTCAATTCAGTTAGATATATTA